TATTTGTTTTTTAAACAGAGCGAGAGAGACTTGATTTAACTTAGGTTAATCTAGGCCATAGGCAGACCTACGTCAAGATAAAACCCCCTTGAAACACTCTGGTAGTGTTCCTGAATCTGAATACAAATAATGACTCAGAGCACATGGAGCCATCTCTTTTTGCGGTCAAAAAATATGGCAGACTGGCGGATCTTTATATCCGTTAATGAAAGAGCCCAATGCACAAAAATGCATGTTGGGTCTTTAAAACAGCTCAGATCACTTTGATTAGAATCAGTTTGGTCTGTTTTACCGAGAAAGTCTACGGTTCGAGTCCGTATAGCCCTAGAACCCTATCCATTCCAAAAATTTTGGAAGTTACAATTCTAAAACGAGTCCGTTTTAAAACGCCAATCAAACCTAACCCCAGTCGAAGCGAATAATCCTTCATATGGGTAGAGGAATGACCATCCATATTTATGCCCAAGCTAAAGTTTGAAAAACGACTCTCTTTGGTACGTTTCATTGGAAAGATTGTCAACAATACAATACAAAACAAAATATGAATTTCTTCGTATACCTTTACCTAACCCTAGCAAAGGTAGTCTTCTCTTTCCGTATTCAATAAATTTAAATTCCTACCCATAATTCTCCTTTATTCTACTTTAACTGGTTAAATAAGTAACAACCTCACAGGACAGAACAATGGGTTGCCCGGGATTCGAACCCGGAACTAGTCGGATGGAGTCGATAATGTTACCGGTTAAATAAGTAACAACCTCTCCCCAAGCCGTGCTTGCATTTTTCATTGCACACGGCTTTCCCTCTGTATACATCTAAAATTCAGTTCCGTCATTAGACAAAAAGTGGAATACTTAGACCCTTCTTATAAGTAAATTTCAGAATAGAAATAAGGAAAAATTTTGTTAGTTCTTCATTATTGCTATTTATTATATTCAATAATAATCAAAATTTCCATTTACGCGCTTTCATAACGAATCAGTCATGATTGGCCAAATCATTGATACAAATAATATCTAAATACCAAACCCTTTTTTGATGGAACCTCCGCGAAATAAAAGAAGCTCTTGGAAAGGTCAAGGAAAGAACTTGTTCTTCCGCCGTAAAGAATTCTTCGAATAATTCCGATCCGAATCTTTTCAAAAAAGCCCGTACAGTACTTTTGTGTTTACGAGCTAAAGTTCTAGCACAAGAAAGTTGAAGTATATACTTTATTCGCGACAAAGTTTTTTTTTTTGAAGACCCGCTATAATAATGAGAAAGATTTCTGGATATACGTCCGAATCGGTCAATAATCTCAGAATCTGATAAATCGATCCAAATGGCCTTACTAATAGGATGCCCTAATATATTACAAAATTTGGCTTTAGCCAAGGATGAAATCAGGGGACTCGTTGGAAGAATAGTATCAAACTTCTTAATAGCATGATCGATTACAAATGAAGTTTCTAACATTTGATTACGTATCGTTGAAGTCTTTCGCCGCACACTTGAAAAATAACCGAGAAAGTCAAGGGAATGGTTTGCCAATTGGTTTATATGGATTCTTCGTGGTTGAGACCAAAGGTCAAAATAAGATTGCCAGAAATTGACAAAGTAATATTTCCATTTATGCATCAAAAGAGACGTGCTTTTTGAAGCGAGAATTGTTTTTCCTTGATACCTAACATAATGCATGAAAGAGTCCTTGAACACCCATAAATTGGCTTCAAAAGCCCCGGTCAAGGTTTCTATAAGATGCTCTATTTTTCCATAGAAATAGATTCGTTCAAGAAGCGTTCTAAAAGATGTTGATCGTAAATGAAAAGATTGGTTACGAAGAAAGACAAAGACGGATTCGTATTCATATACATGAAAATTATATAGGAAGAAGAAGAATCTTTGATTTCTTTCTGAAAAAGAAGGACTGACTTTCTTTGAAGTAAGAAGACTATTCCAATTATGAAACTCGTGGAGAAAGACTCTTAATAAATGCAAAGACGAAGCATCTTTTAGCCAGTAGTGAAGAGCTTGCACCACGATTTCGAGATGGATTGGGTAAGGTATTAGGATATCGAACACATAATTTAAATGTGAAATTTTGTCCTCTAAAAAAGAAAAAATGGAATGAATTGATCGTAAATTAGCGGATTTGACTATCTCTTTCCCTTTCTTTTGGCGCTTTTCTAGGGAAGATAAGAATTGAAGCGAAAATGGAATTTCCATAATGACCGAAAATCCCTCGGATATCATTTGAAAATCAAAATTCTTATTGCGCCCCCAAAGTGGATTTTGTTTAGAATCATTAAGAGAAAGAATCCAAAAATTTGGGTCATACATTCGAGTAATTAAACGTTTCACAATGAGTAAGCTGAATTTATTGTCAGAACCTGCATTTTTCAACAAAATGCATCTTGTTAAACCATGATCATGAGCAAGTGCATAAATATACTCTTGAAAGATAAGTGGATATAAGAAGTCGTGTTGTTGAAATCTATCGAGCTCTAAAGAGCTTTGAAATTCCTCCATTTTAATGCTATTTGAACCAAAGGTAGAGGATTTTGGGAGTTATCAAATGATACAGAGTGCGATACAGTCAAAACAAGGTATTTTTCGAGTAAGATAAGGAAGCGATACCTCGGATACAGGTAAACTTATCAACGGATTCTCGATCCTCTCTTTATTCCATTTTCTTGAAGTCGTTTATATTCGTTCTAGGATAACAAGATGGTTAGAAATCCTTTATTTTTTCAACCCAATCGCTCTTTTGATTTTGGAAATTTTGTTATCAATCTACTCTTTCTTATACACACACAGCTCCATTCTGGAATGGAGAATGCTAATATTTAGGATTCATGAAAAAATAAAGAATCCGCTTCTCGGATAAGCCCTTACCCGTATTCAGGCACTAATCTATTTTTAACGTCTAATTAGATCGGATAATCATTCAAATTAAGAATGGGAGCTCGTTGCTTTTTCGTTCCTTATAATTTCATTAAATTAATTGAAGCCAGAGGGCTCTATCCATTTATTTATTTGACCCAACTTGAAATTGAATCCATTTGACTCCCTTCCAATAAGTTAAACAAAGTTTTGTCCCGATCGGGAAAGAAGAAAAGATTCTCAGAACTCTTGGTTGCTACGACATGCTATTTTTTCCATTCATTCCCTTTTAGGATCAGTCGTGGTCTTCCAAACTTTACCGATGGTATGGATGAATTCATCACTTCATCTAAATGTGTAAAAGATCCGAGTCGCACTTAAAAGCCGAGTACTCTACCGTTGAGTTAGCAACCCGAATAGAAGAAAAAAGTCTGTAGATATAATCAAAAGGAAAAAAAAGATTCGACGAGCGAATCACAGCATAAAAACCCATTTTAGAATCGATTACGAACAGAAAACGTAATAACTCAGATGAAAATACAAGAAATTTTCCGATAACAGAAAAACCAGAAATAATGATAGATCCTTCCTTATGTCATTGTTATTCACGTTTTCACGCAAAAATGCGTCTATCAAAGCGCATCCAACGAACCCCTTTTTTGACTAACGTAAGGCAAAAACCAAACCGATGGGACGGAAATAAAGAGATCCCTTTATAAAAAAGGGATCCCTTTATCACGCTGCATTATATTTGTTAAAAGTAATGTTGTCAATAAAGATCTCGAATTTAGTCAAAAAATAAACAAAATAGAGAAAAGTTCTAGAAAGGGGTAGCATATACCCCCCGTATTTCCTTAAATTAATTCCATTTTATTTGATTGGGGCAAAGTTCGTTAAAAACCTCCGACTTCTTTAAAATGTCCCGAACAGTTTCTGTAGGCTGAGCACCCCTTTCAAGAAAATATAGAATAGCAGGAACGTTTAAATACGTTTGATTCGTTATCGGATCATAAAAACCCACTTTCCGAAGATCTCTTCCGTCTCTTCGGGAGCGAACATCAATTGCAACGATTCGATAAGTCGCACGTTTCTTTCTACCACAGCGTTTTAAACGAAGTTTAACCATAACATTCCTCTAATTTGGAATCCCTATGGAACTGATTCAGTTATGGAATCATGACTAGTCATTGGTTCAGTCGGTACATAGACATAATAATGTCTATGTTTTATGAATAAATTTTCGACTGGAAGATTGGTTCTATGAACCATAGGATTGATTCGTTTAGTATCAATCCGGGGAGATTATCGTTTTCAAACGGAGGAATGCCCCATGCCAAAATCCAAGGTGCCGAATATTGAGTTCGGTTTTTGGTTTTTGTGCCTCCTTTTTTAGGCAGGATTTAATATTCTCTTGTAAGGCCTCCAGCGCATTACGATTTTTTGAGAGTCGGTTCATTTTGCGAGTGAGCCACCTTTCGCCTGCCGCACTTCCCGAGTGAAAGTCTTCCAAAAAAATCTTACAAGTATCGTTAGCGTAGGTCTCGCAATGATCCTTATTGTAAGAGTGTTTGTACCCCCGGCTTTTTTTACGGTGGGGGCACGTGAGCGCCGGTTCGTGCTTGTACCCGTGGCCTTTTTTACGGTGGGGGCACGTGAGCGCCGGTTCGTGCTCGTTCCGATCAGAAATCAATTTTCTCCCAGTCTCCTCTGTTTGTGGAAAAATACTGTCTTTTTCCCACTCGGGAAACTTCTTCCCATTTATCCCGTCTTTCTTTATACCGTCTTTCGGACACCCAGTTCTCCTGTCTTTCTTTATACCGTCTTTCGGACATCCAGTTCTCCCGTCTTTCTTTATACCGTCTTTCGGACAATATATCGAAAGACAGGTTCTCGAATGATCCTTGTAATCTTTCGGGCGAGAAAGCCCCGAATAAGTAAAACAGTCAGCGCAAAAACAATAATGCAATGCCGAAGAGTGTCCCATTTTTAAAAATGATTTCTTTACATAATACGTTGAATCCTAGATCTAGAAATAAACTAGATGTAGAAATAAACTAAATTTAAAACTGAACTAAATTTAAAACTGAACTAGCGGTAGAAGTCGAGAAAAAAAAGCACCTTAAGAATAACGAATAGAAACTGTCCGTTATCTCAAAATGGCAATAGTCATCCAAATGACTATGCATGGGACGAAAGGGATCGAACCTTCGATTACCGGGACCAAAACCCGTCGCCTTACCACTCGGCTACGCCCCATTGGCACGTTTATTTTTTTTCATTTGATGATTTATATTATAGTCCAAAGAAAGATTTTTGGCAACTACCCGTGTCACTTTTCTTTTTTTCATTTGATGATTTATATTATAGTCCAAAGAAAGATTTTTGGCAACTACCCGTGTCACTTTTGTCACTTTTCTTTTTTTCATTTGATGATTTATATTATAGTCCAAAGAAAGATTTTTGGCAACTACCCGTGTCACTTTTCTTTTTTTCATTTGATGATTTATATTATAGTCCAAAGAAAGATTTTTGGCAACTACCCGTGTCACTTTTGTCACTTTTCTTTTTTTCATTTGATGATTTATATTATAGTCCAAAGAAAGATTTTTGGCAACTACCCGTGTCACTTTTCTTTTTTTCATTTGATGATTTATATTATAGTCCAAAGAAAGATTTTTGGCAACTACCCGTGTCACGTTTATTTTGTTTAGATAATTCATATTATATTTTTTTACAATAAATCTTTGTCAAGGCCTGCCCAAATCTTTAGCGACAATTTTACGCTAAGAGATTATAGAGAAGAGATAATAGAGAAGAGATAATGGGATTATATAGATTCTCGGTTTGTGCTAGGAATTTGACCCGTGTAGGTATAGAATTCGACTGAATTTATTGATCATTAGATAGAATGTAATTAAAATAGTAGATGAAAATATGATTTCTTCTATTCGCCTTTGAGAATTGGAGGATTTTTGATTGGGCCGGTTCAAAGAAAAAGAAGGATTTTTTTGTCTACCTTACTTTCTTCCGTTTTCCTTATCTCAAGAACTCAATCAAATTGCAATTATCGCCAAGAACAAAATGTCTGCTATGCTTAATCTCTTTAGTTTGATCTGTATCTGTCTTAATTCTGCCCTTTATCCAACTAGTCTTTTCTTTGCCAAATTGCCCGAGGCCTATGCCTTTTTAAATCCAATCATAGATATTATGCCAGTCATACCCCTGTTCTTTTTTCTTTTAGCCTTTGTTTGGCAAGCTGCTGTAAGTTTTCGATAAGATACTTAATCCTATCCTAGACGATCCTAGAAAATGCATGATTTCTTCGAGAAAAATTTCTAACGATTGATAAGATCAAATAAGTCTTTCCCGCATCAATCTTTGAGGCAAACGTTGAAATTCTTGGATCGCCGCGAGAAATCAAATCTGGCTCGCCACATTTCCCTATTCTGGCCCTTTTTTCAGTGCAAGGCCTTAATTTCTATGTGATTTTATACAGAATTAGGGTCCCGCGCCCATATCTCATTATCGGCATGAAGTCATCTTGGGGAATCAAAGACTCTTATTTGGCCTGATAGACTTATTTTCGAGTTCGAGAAAGCACTTCATTTCTTGGTGTCAAAATAGAATATGGGGTAGAAAAATGGACGATCTATTCTCTTTTCTCGTTTTTTCCAAACAAAAAGGCTTTTGGAGATTGTGTAATGCTTACGCTTAAACTTTTCGTTTACACAGTAGTAATATTCTTTGTTTCTCTCTTCATCTTTGGATTCTTATCTAATGACCCAGGACGTAATCCTGGACGCGAAGAATAAAGGTTTTTTCGTTTTTCTATCTTGATTTTTGCATTTTCTTAAGATTTTTTATCTAGTCCACACATTTAACTAGGAAAAAGGGGTTTGTGAAATTTGAAAGAAAAGAAAATATCAAGTCATCGACGAAAACGGAAAGAGAGGGATTCGAACCCTCGGTACGAATAACTCGTACAACGGATTAGCAATCCGCCGCTTTCGTCCACTCAGCCATCTCTCCCTATTGAAAAAGATAATTATACTTATTAATATGTTACATTCCACATGAAAAAAGGATTCAAAACCGTCTTTCTTTCTCCTTCTTTATTTTGATTCTCAAGATATGTAAAACTTTTCTTAGCTATTCCGTTTCGATAAAGTCAAAACTCAAAAAAGCTAATATAAAGAAAACGAAAGATAAAGAACGAGGACTTCCTTGCTTTGATTTTCTTCGAAAGGCCCTTTTCTTTCCACGGGCCTGGCCCGGTCACTACCCAACCGGGCCTTTTTTGATTCCATCAAATTCTAGCGAAATTTCTCTTATTTGACAACAAAAAAGACTTACTAGATTTTTTGACTATATTTCAAGCAAGACCAAAAAGAAAAAGGACTATTTCCATCCTTACTCGATAACTTTATCGAACTTAGTCTATCAAAAGTACCCTGTCCTATTCATTTTTCTTCCTTTTTTAGTTACTTGACTGCTTTTCTCGAATAACGAAAATGAAACTTTAGACACTGCATTTTTTTGTTATGCTTTGAGCGCTTTTGGTAAGTTGTATCTAGCAACACTCTTCCCGCACAAGAAAGTATAGGCCTTGGTATTTATTTAAATAAGCCCTCTTCTCCA